CAGCTGGTATAGATGAATAAAGGCGCGGGCCGCTTGAACGGGACCTATTCTCTTAATAGGCGGCAAAGCTGAATAGGAAAGGGGCCGAGCTGACTGATGAGTTTTTAGCCTTAAAAAAAAGGGCTCTCTCATGTGAAGCTAACATGGCTGGCTACATACAAGTATAGCCAAATCAAGATGAGACGTAACGGACGGTCAGAAGCCGCAGCGGGACTATCATAGGAAAGCCCACCCCCTCGAGTCGAGAGCAGGATGCCGGCCGAGATGGAGCTGGGAGCCTACCTAGACTTTCCTGGGGCTTGCCTTGCCCCTACATCTAAATCAAAAGCGGGCGCCGAAAAGGAACCAGCCCAGCCTCTTCAAGAAAGCTTTGCTTGGTAGGCGCTGCCTATTCACTCGGACAATGCTCTAAACACGAAAGTGTGACGCCCCCACCCATGCTGAGTCACAGGCAGCGCCTCGGAAAGCGCGGACGAGCCACATGCAGGGAAACTTGCACGTGTGGTTCTGGCCGGGGACCCCGGTATACTGTACTAATATGTGTAGGTCCCCGTAATTCGAGTGAGATTGTCATGGCGCAAAAGCAGATATGGTCCGGTATTCCCCTGTTCCCTGTATTGGTTATGTTCTTCATTTCTCGTCTAGCAGAAACTAATCGAGCTCCGTTTGATCTCCCAGAAGCGGAAGCTGAATCAGTTGCAGGCTATAATGTAGAATATGCGCGGGATGCGATCCTTAATAGTCCACTGTTGGCGGAAGCCAATGTCCCGGGGTCCCGGGGACTCATTCTGACTGAAACAAGGGGTGGGTCTTTACCAACTTAAAAATCTTAGATTTTAGGTAAGCCAAAAAACGTGAGCGCCCCTACGCGAGCCTTATTGAAAACTCAAGTTTATTTATTATTAAATATGTATTCTATTAATGCGCTCAAGCATGCGAAGAAAGCAACAAGCGAGAAAAGCCCTTTCTATGTTATTAGTCAAGAGCTTTTCTTGCTTGTTTAGTAAAGTCACGCTTTTCATTTTGATAGGAGTAGGTGCTTGCTGGGGCAGGGCACTCTTCATTCTTCATTCGAAACTAATGAATGTCGGGTCGGGGGTTTCTGCCTTGTTATCAAAAAGGGAGTTGGGTAAAGCAAACTCCCTCCTTGGACGAGCACGGGGCTTAGTCAAGTAGAACCGGGTTGCGCTGCTTGATGCTCCGATCGAAAACAAATCAGTGGGGCCATGCCGGTACGAGTGAATATGCGTTAAAAAGGTCAATCCCTCCCCTACGACACAAAAAAAAACCGGGCCGAACTTCTAACAGCCCGCCCGCTTCCATAGAACAATATCGTGGCAACGTAGACCTAAGTGGTCATATATATTGGATCTTTGGGAACCATCACAAGTGCGGCCGGCCTATATTTAAACGAGAATGCCGTGTCGTCCAGCGGAGCCTAGAAGAAGGTGACTCGCGCAGACAGCTGACTCCTTCTTTTCAATAGAAAGGAATAGCCAAACCAACCCAGCTGGCTGGTCAATCTCAGAGATCTTATCGGCCGGCAAACCAGAGACGGACGACCACGGTCCCGACCTTATCAGCACCGGAGGTGTACTAATCAATGAACCCACCCCCGAAACCTACTTTCTTTTCTGACAAAATCCACCAAGCCTAACCGGTCACGACATGTTGTTGATATTGATTGAGTTTGAGGGACTTTCGCTGACAAAATCCATCCATAAACCTATACCCCGGCAACTTTCGTAACCAAAGCGTCAAGACAACAGCCAAAGGTGACCTTTGGATTCTTAAGTAGGGGGCAAAGAGGAGCACGTAGGAATGCCGACCACTACATAAGCCACTGGTGGCTGAGAGAAAGCGAGCAGCACCTTGTATAGGTTGGGCGGAGCAGAAGCGAGCCCCTATCAGAGAAAGCCTTGGTCAAGCGCGCTAGCCTAGCTAGCTAGCGTTTTTCAGCTGGCTGTTATGTTAGTTGTAGCGCGCCTTCCCTCCTTCTCTCACTTCGGAAAGATTTCGCAGTATTTTCTTATGATGACCTGGTCGAGAGAGTACGATACATCGGTGTAAAAGATGGAGTGGGATCTGTGAGGTTGGTTATAGTAAGGCCTGGCCGGAAAGTCTTCTTGCCTCTATCATTGAAGGAAAGGTTGGTCAACAATTTGGAGAGTTTGCGGAAAAGCGAGAACAAATATTAAACTGGGAAGAAAAAAGGGGAAAAAGTAAATAACAAAAGGCGCATATGGCACGAAAAGGAAATCCGATTTCGGTAAGACTCGATCTGAATCGTAGTTCAGATTCAAGTTGGTTCAGTGATTATTATTATGGTAAATTAGTTTATCAAGATGTCAATCTGAGATCTTATTTCGGTTCGATACGTCCACCTGCGAGACTTACCTTTGGCTTTCGTCTCGGTAGGTGTATTCTTATACATTTTCCCAAAAGAACATTCATTCATTTCTTTCTTCCCCGTCGACCACGACGACTGAAACGACGCGCAAAATCCAGACCCGGAAAGGAGAAGGGCCGGTGGTGGGCATTTGGGAAAGTCGGGCCGATCGGGTGTCTTCATTCCAGCTACAATACCCAAGAAGAACGAAACGAAGTGAGAGGCCGGAGGGCAGGGAAAAGAGTCGAGTCGATCAGGCTCGGCGACCGGGAGAAGCAAAACGAAATTAGGATTTGGCCGAAAAAGAAGCATGGAGACCGATCACCATCGATAAAGAAGAATCTTTCTAAATCACTTCGGGTCAGCGGGGCCTTCAAGCATCCGAAATACGCCGGGGCTGTAAATGACATAGCGTTCCTGATAGAAAATGACGACTCCTTCAGAAAAACGAAGTTTTTTAAGTTCTTTTTCCCCAAGAAGTCCGGCGGCCCGACGAGTCATCTATTTAAAAGGACCCTCCCTGCAGTGCGCCCCTCCTTGAATTATTCGGTCATGCAATACTTATTTTTTAGAAAGAACCAAATGCATTTCGACCCCGTCGTAGTTCTCAATCATTTCGTGGCACCGGGCGTGGCTGAACCATCTACGATGGGGGGAGCGAATGCGCAGGGAAGAAGCTTAGATAAGAGAATGCGTTCTCGCATAGCTTTTTTTGTAGAAAGCTCGACCAGCGAGAAAAAGTGTTTGGCCGAAGCCAAAAAGAGCTTGACCCACTTCATTCGCTTGGCGAGTGATCTTCGCTTCGCGGGAACAACAAAAACCACCATCTCGCTCTTTCCTTTCTTCGGTGCTACCTTTTTCTTTCCAAGGGATAGAGTTGGTATTTCTAATAAGAACCTTTTTTTTGAGGGTGCCCGGGAACCACTCCTAGGTCAATTAAGGATCAAATGTTGGAACCTCATGGGTAAGGATAAGGTAATGGAATTGATAGAGAAATTCATAGACCTAGGTAGGATAGGAGAATGGATAAAGGGAATAGAGATGATGATAGAGATCATACTGAGAAACAGAAGAATTCCGTACGGGTACAACTATTATTTGAACGAAGTGAAAAAAATGCGATCTTTGTTGTCTAATAGAACAAACACTAATACCTTAATTGAGTCGGTCAAGATCAAATCTGTTTATCAAAGTGCTTCTCCGATTGCTCAAGACATCTCTTTTCAACTGAGAAAGAAAACAAGATCATTTCGTTCCATTTTTAGTAGAATAGTGAAGGATATTCCATTAGTAATGAAAAAAGGGGTTGAGGGGATCCGTATATGTTGTTCAGGTCGATCAGAAGGCGCAGAAATAGCTAGAACTGAATGCGGAAAGTATGGAAAAACATCTCGTAATGTATTTAACCAGAAAATCGATTATGCTTCGGCGGAAGTATCTACTCGTTACGGAATCTCAGGTGTCAAAGTGTGGATTTCATATAGTAAAAAAAAAAAGGGACGTGCTATATCCGAAACGTACGAAATTTAGTAAATATCGTAAAGGCAGATGTAATAGGGGTTGCAAACCAGACGGAACAAAACTTGGTTTTGGAAGATATGGCACTCAAAGTTGTAGAGCTGGTCGTCTGTCATATCGAGCCATTGAAGCAGCGCGTCGGGCTATAATCGGACACTTCCATCGTGCTATGAGCGGACAATTCCGAAAAAATGGTAAGATATGGGTCAGAGTTTTCGCAGATATCCCTATTACCGGGAAACCTACAGAAGTTAGAATGGGAAGAGGAAAAGGAAATCCTACGGGTTGGATTGCTCGTGTGTCCGCGGGACAAGTACTATTTGAAATGGATGGTGTGAGTTTGTCAAATGCTCGACAAGCCGCTACATTAGCGGCGCATAAACCATGTTCGTCAACCAAGTTTGTTCAGTGGTCGTAACGTAATTGAATTGGTTAGTGGGGAAAAACCAGGCCGGGACTAAAAAGAATTAGGCGAAGGGTTTGTTCCTGAACGAGGGAAGTGGAAAGACACTAAGGGAGAGGGATATACTCCTTTTTGAATCGCCGAAATTGTACGACTGTTCCAGGCGTACGACCCGGATACGTTACGGTTTTTTAAGGTACTCTTTCCTGTGATTGTATTGGATATTCATCTTTATGATCACAAGGTGGTGCTTGGGCATCTCTGATTACGTTCGGACGTGACAGGGAAGCCAGGAGGTCCAGGGACATAGCCGACCGATGCATTCCCCATCCAGCACTTAACCGACGAAAGAGAGGGGAACGCAGCCCCCGCCGCCATATGAGTCGGATACTATTATAGTTTGACTCTTGTGGGAAATTCAAGATGTCTTTTTTTGTTTTGGCGATAATAACTTCTGGGAGGGTGAATCCCAGGTTCCACCACAAGAAAGAAGGACAATTGGTAGTTCCCTACGAGGAAGTGCTGCCCAAAAGGGACTACTCTACATCGGCCGGGATTGGACACTAGTCCTTCCTTCAAGTCTTCAAAGATAGGATTCAATCGATTATTCGCATTCAACTTGAACAATTCTTGTGACAACAGACGGAATTCCTTCGTTCCCTTTCTCAAAGGCAATAGGATTCAATCGATTTCGAACAAAAAGGCAATCTCGAGTACAAGCCAAGGAGAAAGACTGCCATCTCAGGCATACCATCGACAGAGTCAGGAAAGGACAGGCAGAAGGCGCGCTAATCAAATCCTATCTTTCAACTCTATCCCTTCTTGGTCCCAGCTCCCTATGAGCTCTGAGTCGCTAACGCTAAGAGGAAGAAGAGCTACTTCCATCATTCCAATAGTAACAAGGGAAACCGAACCCAAGTGAAGTTAAGCCGAGTCCTTTTCTTCCCCACTGCTTCGAAGCCGGAGGCAGACACGTGGGGTTCACTGGAAGGGAGAGTGGCGGGAATGATTTTTTGCAATGTAATGGAACTCAAAGCCTGTTTCATAGGCTGTACTCGTACTCACCGACTACACGGACTCTATACCAAGTCATGAGCGATAGCGAAGCCAAGCCGCCAACCAAGCCAATGCGCCATCCCTATCCCTTCCCTCTCCCTATAGTATCCTAAGACCTATATCTTAAATATGTGGTACCATCCCTCACAACCAGGATTTCCTTATTATATATACGATAGCACTCGACAGAGATCAAAGTATGAAATTAAAAGAGACCTATGGCTTGGCACACTGAACCGAGACCAAAACGACTCCATCCAGGAACACAACGAGCGACCACTTCTAACTGATCGTGGAACTGACCTTCACCGATACATGAGTCGGATCCAGTTGGAACCACAGCTTCAATTGGAACATACATTCTTAGGTTGTAAATAAGCTCGCTCCTCAGGTGTTTGGAAGGCTCATGTCGTCTTTCGACCGATGTTGGTCTGAGGAGCTTTAGGAGACCTGATACCTTGTTCACTGGTCTTTTTTTTTTACTTTTGGGAGTTCTCATCATCTCCCTAACGCCATGTCAAGGTCATGACGAATTTACATTAATCTACGATATATTTGGAACCTATGATGCGAAAGCCTTTCAATCATGGGCTCAACACCTACCCGGGTACTTCGCACGCACCTTCACTCCAACCAAGACGAGACCAACGCTCGGGAAGAGAAAACCACCGGATTCGGTTCACCTAGAATTGGAACCACTTCTGAACAAGGGAATCATACCCTTACTTTATCTTATTATTCCGTATTTCTTTTGTTGCTTGTTGACCAATAAATAGATTGGAGTTTTGGTACATTGTTTGTGAGATAAGTCAGGTAATGCCGTCACCGTCACTTGCCTATTCACTCCTCACATTAGTACAAAGCAAATGAAGGTTCCGTCTCATGCTAGAATGAGCCTAGCATCTCAATCATAAATCTCTGTTCTGTCTTATCTTAACGTATTGAGTAAATCAGTTTGTAAGCTTGAGATATCAGGATGACTTCATTTCACATTAATATGGATTGGAGTTGGGTAAGGAAAGGTAATTGATATGATTTTATTCAACAACAGGAATAGATAATATGGACGTCATTTTTACTACTTATGGAAGGGGGCATTGTAGATAAATAGGCATGGTGGCCTAGGCAGTTTAATCGGAAGAGAGTTCATCACTTAATGCTTTGAAGTCGTCCGCTCTTAGAGTTAAGATCCGGTCTTTGCCATTCTTGATCCGCACGCTTTGGTGGACTCTTTTCACGCTAGTTCTGTGATCCGAGGGAACTAGTGAAGTTAGCCCTTCCTTACCTTTGGGTTCATATTATTATCAGTAGGGGCCTCGTGCCATGCTTCGTCCCCTTTCGCAGCATTCTCCTTGAAGAAGGAAGACGGGCTTGAACTTGAAAGCTTGCTTTTAGCATGAATCTTTCGTATGTGAGTCAGTTTTCCATACCCAATTCTCTCACATGATCGAGACTATCCTACCAAAAAAACAAGGTAGATTTCGAGGACGTGATCTAGCTTGTTTTCCTGCCAAGAGGCCTGCTTGGTTCCCGGTTTCCCGTTCTCTTTGTCTAAGGCTAAGAATTCTCTTGTCATTTTCTCCGGAGCTCTAGTTACTATCATACCATCGAAATAGACAAGAGTTTTGGTATATCTTCAATCAAGTATAAATGTTTTCTATAAAGTAAAAGAAATAAGTACTCCTCTTCCTGTTCTATTGATCAGAAGCATCCAGCAGCACTTTTCGATGTCACGCACAAGCATCAGGCTACTAAGACTTTTGTATGTACGAGCGGTGTTGAACCCTCTAACACCAGAGGCATCCTCCATTCATATCGATTTGGGTTTTTCTGCACCATATTTTGATCTGCCTCTTCTTCGATCCGGAATTCCCAACAAATCCTTGACTCCTCGAATACAATGGGATTTCACACCTGGCAAATCTTTCACTCTACCTCCTCTTATTAACACCATAGAATGTTCCTGCGAATTATGACCTTCGCCCGGAATGTGAGCAAATATATCATGTCGATTGCTCAATCGTACTTTGGCTATCTTACGTGGAGCTGAATTTGGTTTTTTAGGTGTTCTCGTTGAAACACGCGGGCGTACTCCTTGCTTCTGGGGACATTGATCCGAAGCTCGAGTACGGTCCGTGCGCCGTTTTTCTTCTCTACCATGACGAATTAATTGATTTAATGTAGGCATCGCTCTTTCCTTTGTCCTTCCTCCCTATTTTTGCCCTATCACTATTACTCCCGATCCGAAGCACCCCTTTTCCATTCATAGAGAGATCCAATCGTCAAAATCAATAAAAAGGCCATCATAGACCAAGATCCAAACGGATCAATCTTGTTGGGAGGTACTGCCCAAGGAAAGGAAAAGGTGACTTCCGGATCAGGAATAATAAATAAAATGGAAACAAGATAAAATCGTATATCGAAACGACTTCTGGCATCACCGAAAGGATCGAAACCACATTCGTAGGCCGACAATTTTTCTGGATAGGTCGAACTATTGGAAGCAAAGGGAAAAGGAAGACCGAGTGGGATCAAAGAAACTAGCAGACTGATCACTAAATAGATACAAATAGGTGCAAATTCTGACATTACCACAAACCACTTGGTTCTTTCGCTCCATTCTCGCGGAGCGGCATACCGGAAAAAAAGAAAAAAGATCTGGGCCTGGTCTGGTCGACCCAATCATGATATTTCGACACATTGGGGCTATGGGACTCGAACCCAATTCTTCCACGACCCCCATTTCCTTCTCTTATGAGATTTCATTTTTAAGATCACATCACCTTTCATACCAAAAAGAAAGCTCCTCATATACGATAGCACCAATGATAGAAGTAGAGAATGCTATCCTTCTTCTTTATTTCATCTGCAGAGCCTAATCCCCTCTCCCAATCCCTCCCTTCTTTCAGTTGAATGTTTGCAAAGTCCGAACTCCCTGTGTTAAGCCCCCTGGTCGAGAACTGTAAGATCAGTCAAGCAGGCTAGTCAAGTACTCATAAAGCAAAGAGCATAGCGGGTAATCTGTGCAAGAAGTGACTTCCTTGCCTTAATAACTTATTATCTGTCCATTCAAAAGAAAAGAGAGGAGGATGAATGTTAAATTAAACCTTGATTTTCTTATACGATTACGATACCACCTGCCGCACCTCCTTACTCTGATTCAAATGCGGCGGATGGAGATTCAGATAGGAATGATTCGGGTGCTGAGGACAGGAATGATTTTGTTTAAGCTTAAGATTCGGATTCAGGCTGGGGAGGAAGTCCTCTCCTAGTTCTAGTTGAAGTGGATAATGATCGAAGGGAGAAAGAATCGTCTTAATCATTTTGATGTGACATCGGCCAGGCGATTTCAACTCGGAATCTTCTTTCTACAAGTCGAACGTAGCCTAGAAAGGAGCGCTACAAAGTGGTCGAAGAGCTGATTTTTGTGCTGGAACTTGTTTTTCTCCTATTCCTACTTCGCCTCCTGTTACTCTTGTTTTGATGCTTAAATAGAGGCCTAATCACGTAAGACACTAAGCCGAGTCTCAAGTTCCTGCTGTCAAAGAGTTCCACATCTCTTTCACCTAGGAGTGAAAAGCTTCCCTAAAGGATAAGCAACTACATCATGAAAGAAGGTAAAGAGGCTATCCATTCCTATAAGTAGGCCTATTACGGGTGCTAGTCAGACAGTTTCTTACAGATCAATCAGTTCCATGGCTTACTAATATATTCATTCTTGCGCAATTAAGAAAGCGTGAAAAGTCTTCTTCCGCTACGCACCTTAAGCACTAGAAGGAATCCGGAAATAGGTTCACCCCTAAGATCGATCTTCCCCAGCCTTGCCATCGAGAGTGAGACTTTATCCAAATCTTTCATACCCTTGTGGAAAGCAGCAGGTAATTGATTAGTCACGCGCATCCTACCTCGGTCTTTGATGAAAAAAGAATCTTTCTGGAACTCGGCATGATCCTTTGGAATTTATCCCGTCCGGATTGACTTAGGAGGTTTATTCAGAACTACGAATGGGATTCGTTCAAGGCAGCCGCATGGACATTGAGGGCATTTTTCCACTAATAGCAATGAGTGAAATAAGCTTATGGAATCGGCATGTATGTGTCACGCACGATAGTTCGATTGGGAAGGTACCTGAGGTTAGCCAAATCACTAGCTTCTTGGATAAGTATCTCCTTACTACCTTTTTTGAGTGATCCAGGAACTCTCCCTTAGGTTAGGGTGCATTCCAGGTGAGTAAGCCGAGTCCTTCTTGCTTGAAAGGAATAAGAGCTTCCTTTGTGACTGAAAACTCTTTATAAGTCCAATTAGGCCTGAGCCCTTGTGGTAAATTAGCCAGCCCACTTCCACCAGTTCTGACTTCCTAAGGAAGTGTAAGCCATACTTTCTTGGCGCTGTCAGCCACGCTTTGTTTGAGATCCGTTGCAGGGCATGTTAGTAAACGGGCTTCTTCCTAGGTCATTCGCTTGCGACCACTTACTGGAAAGACTTGCCTTATCCCTATCCCTTGTTTGCTGGATTTTCCTTTCAAAACTACTGCTTGTCCTGTTAGTCTGTTAGATCGCATGGACAGAACTCCTAATTCCTAATTAATGGCTGGCAGGTAACGGGAAATGAATGGAATGGCATTGGCTTATCCCTCTGGATGGATTAAGATAACTGGCCTCGTCCCAAAGCAAAGGAAGAAAGAGGCTTGCTCACAGAAAATATCCCAGCTGGCAAGGGAAAGATCAGTCCCATAGCTCAGGTATATCCGCAATCGCATATTCTGGGCCATCTTCAGCCTATATATATGTATTTCCTGCAATGTCCAGGCCATTTCCTTTCGATGGCAGATCCCGTGGAAGTTCACTTTGTTTTGCTGTCGGACCAGGAGAGTGAATCGAATAGGTTACATAGGCAGGACAGGCGAGTTCTCATACATTTCCTGGCGCTGTTAGCCTGCCCTAATCTACTTACTTCTCCTTTCTCCTTTTTAGAAGTGACTGTTTACTCATCTTTTCCGAAGTGAGCATATACTGAATCTCCCCTAGTGTAAGAAAGTGGATTTCTATTTCTAAAACTTGCCTCTTGTAAGTGAGTGTATAAAATAGCATATCTAAGTTAGTTTGAAAGCGGGGTTATTTAAATCCCAATGCCCTCTTTGGACATTGTTAGAGTTCTCTAGCGCCTGAGTCTGTTACGGTGAGTGAGGAAGCCTTTCAATTTGAAGCAGGCCTTTCTTTTTTTCAAGTAGGAATTATAGGCAAGCTAGCAATTCTTCAAGTGAGAGTTTACATCCAGTGCTACATTTAGAGTTCCAGTTGCAGGAAAGGGAAAGAGACTTAGGAGAGCCAGCAGGCGCCAGCAAGCTAGGTTTTAAGTGAGCAATCTTGTGATTTCCTTGCCATCCAATTACAATTACAGTTGCTATCTAGTTTCAGTGCCAGTGAGTAAACCAGTTCAAGCAAGGGTAAAAGCATTTTCCGATTCCGACTAGCTGATTATAGAGTCATATGCTAGGCCAGTTTGTTTAAAATCATCCTGTTTTAGTTTGTCGTGCCAGGCGAGCAAATGGGTTCCCTAGGCAGTAATTGGTTGCAGGGCATTTTCCTTGGATGTTTTTTCTGTCCTATAGATATAGAACAACAGGTAAAGCCTTAATGAAACCTTTGGGTGATCAAAGAAAAGAAGAGAATCAAGGCTACTCTCCTTTTCTACGAATCTACAACTCTCTTTACTGAGCGAGACTCTACCCATATCTATCTATCTAAAGAATTCGCCAAAGAAAGAGCCTTCTTCTAACTAGGAGAGTAAGCAAGCTACCGGAAGCGAAGCTTCTGGCTCCCCCTTTGAATTTCCAATTCCTTCTTTTCGTTCTACTTAGGTGGAGCAATCCGAACTCTCGACGGAATATAAAAGAGCGTCTTCGAACCTGTGTAGACACCTCAACGAACTCATGTGGACACTCCTCAGCCCGAGCCGAGGACAATCTCTAAAAAATAAACATTAAGATGTTGACCCGTTTTTCTTTTCTTTGCTGATTCCTATCAATGAAATTTGCCATGTTGCACTAAGTTACTTACGTATGTATGCATGCGGTCCGGGAACACTTTGGGGTGAACACCCATCCGAACAAGTAGGGTCAATAGTTCAGCATTTAGGCCGTAACATTTAGCAACAATAAAATCTTTAACCCAACAAGTGCTCTCCGAACCAAGCTAGATAGTCTCCTATCACTGGGCTCACCAACCAACCTGGACTTTGATTCTTATTATTCCTACCGGATATCAAAACCATAAGGACCAGCCATGAGTTCCCATATTACATAAGCGCTCTTGGGTGGGCTGGGCCATTCCATCAAATCTTTGAGAAGGGGCCCAATCTCGTATTTGATGGTCGGCGTGGCGATAGGCTTCGCTTCTACGACTGCCTCCCCAGCCGTTGCAAAGACTGAGCGAGAACGGTAAGGGGCGCTAAGGGGGATGCGATTAGCCAAGCTGGGGCAAACAAAGCCGTCCGGCCCCCGGACTATGCAAAAGAATCGAGGCCGGGGGGTATCGCCCATAGTGGTTCCCCCCCCCCCCCCGCCTTTGATGATTGACCAAACAAAGAGGCCTAGATCTGTGCCCCTTAATGAATTGAATGGTCCTTCGACCCCTTCATTTGATTCCGACGGCCGGCATAGATATCATGAGACCCGCCCACTATTACTACGAAAAAAGCCCTGCCTTTTTCCTTCTAACTAGGAGAGTAAGCAACTTCTATTAGCGCCGGACCTTGAGTCGAATTGATCGTGTCATGTGCAACGTCCATCAATGATGGTTCATTAATGTCCATTGATTTAGACTCCTTCCCCCTTCCCAACTACGAATAAGATCGAGAGGAGCCCCAAAAAACCAAGAACGAAAACGGAAGCCTTTCGATTCACTCCCCATTCTCTCTTAAATAAAGCTCGCCCTCGAGCCCTGGGCAGGTCGGCCGGGTCTTTCCCTGTTGTTCTGTTCCCGCCACGAGAAAGACGCACAGAAGGAAGAGGTATGCCCGGCGCGCGGAGGATCCGTTGAGAGTGTCTGTTGTCTCGGTAGGGAACTTGACGATCTTTTCCCTGCCTGTATTAAAAAAAAAGAATAGGTCAGTGCTACGGCCCTCTATTGTTTGATCCAATATTGACCGGGGACGAGCCCCTACTTCCATAGGGCGGGCCTTTCCTTGGTTTGACCTCCCGTAGTGGTCCTTGCTTTTAATAAAGCGGAGCGGGGCAAATTTCTCGTACTTGCTCAGCGGTCAGCCCCCATTCGAATTACGTTAAGGGGTCTTTCGCTTTTGCCAGATCTAGAGAGATACTACGAGTCCTCCGTCCCAGATTCCATCGCCGCGGCCATCTGGTTCACCGGTACTACCAAAAAGTCTCATGCTTACGTTACTACTGTTACAGATGGTTTGATTATCTTGGACCCCGGTCGGTCGTGCTTCTGGTTTCCATTCCCATCATCATATTGATATGATCAATCTCCTCGCGCTCTGCCATAAGAACTTGGAGTCCGTATCATGGTGAAGGTAAGGTAACGCTGTGATTCTTGCTCAAAAAACAGACCGAACGCGTTCGAGTTATTGGCTCGTCCAACCCGGCAGCATTCATGAGTCGCTCGTTCAACTGTCCCTCGGAGACACGGTCGAGAACATGCATGGTTGCCCCCCGTCCTTTCTTGCTCTCGGTCCCACCCAGCAAGATACGGCTCAGCCAAAAAACGTGAGCGCCCCTGCGCGAGCCTGATTTTTTTAGTCAAGTCAAGCTTTGGCTCCCTAAAGACAGAAATGGATCAAAAAAAGGGGGGACTTCTGCAACGGGCTATACCACCCAAACCAACTGAGGGAAGTCGCATCCGCCCCATCGCAAGCACCTACAATGTCATGATCACATTGGTTTAACCTTTTTTCTTTGGTAGTTCAACGGACGGTCGCCCCTCCAACAAGAAAAGGTATAAATATGGAAACTTCTCTGCCATTTGGATCGGAGAATTTATGGAGGAAATCGGCTTTTAAATTTCCAGAAACCACACGATTATATAGCCAAAGGGAATACGCCGCGCCTAAAATCATCCCAAGCGCTGCTAATGTGGCTACTAAGCTATTTCTTTGGAAAGCTCCTACTGAGATGGGAAATTCCCCGATAAAGCTGCTAGTACCAGGTGAACTCATATTGGCCAAAGTGGAAGAGAAGGAAATGGTAGAGAGATTCGGCATGGTGCTCACTAACCCTCCGTAATATCTAACAAGTCGAGTCTTATGTCGGTCATATAGAACACCAACACATAGAAAAAGGGCTGAAGGAACCAGTCCATGACTTAACATCGGTGGAATGCTACCTCCAATTCCCTGTATGTTCGATAGAGCCAAAGATTCCCCCCCACTGATCGGAGTACGCCGATTACCCCCCGAACCGTACAAGATAGTTACCGCCTATCATACGGCTTTCTAACTTCACTTTTTTTCTGGTCGTTCCGCTCTGTCGATCGATGGTAGTATAAGAGATCTGATCTGTAACCCCCCGAAATTATTTACATAAAGGTTCCTGCTTTCTACCCATAGTTAGCATGTATCTCCCCGGGTCATACTTGAGTATCACATCGTAGACCCCCACCCCAACTCTGTCTTCCTTATCAGTGAACCGGAAATAGTGAATAGGTACTTTTCAATGCTGCGGGGACGAGACGACGTGACATACTACGATCACGTACAGAAGTGCTGCCCTTCGGCTCGGCAATATGGAACCTCTCAACAGCTCCCGTTCAAAAATGAGGTCCTATCGGGATAGGTAGGCCCAGCCCAAGCCTTCCCCCTCCCTCCATAAGACCCTCTTTCCCCCTCGAGAAAGAGAAGAAAGGGTTGATTATCTTCTTTCATGTGAACGGCCCTATCTTGTATCGAAAGGTTTTTCGTGCTATACACCACGTTGAGAAAGACCAGCCTCCTATGTACCGTACCATTTTTTGACCCCGAAAGGGAGGTCCTCCTTATGATGCTACGGACGGCGAAGTGCAAGGGGTAAACTCGGACGAGGATAGGATTGCGCGCGCCGGGCCCTCCCTTCGGCTGTCATATTTTGGCCGAGCGTACCTCCGGCCCTTATGTTACGCGACCGTAATCTTTTTTTATGTTCAACCGCTGTTACGCCAGAAATAAAAGGTTCCACACGAGCTCCCGTTCTGCGGCGTGGTGGCAGGACCGAGAGGAGATTGGCTCCGGGTGTAGATAGGGTGAAATCCGCAGGAGTCATGCAAATACATAGGCCCCTTCCCCTCTCTTTTAGATGAATGGGGTGGTTTATAACGTCTTTTCCTATCTACGGTCCCTCGGAGCGAGGGGTTAGGCAGGTAGTATGGGCCCTCTGACTTCCAGCTATGTGTTGTGCGGCTCCCGCGAAGCGAATGAAGGGAAGCTCTTCGAGCTTACGCTGACTCTCAGCCTCTTTGATTGGTAGGCGGGCGGGCTAAGCCCCCTACTTAAGATTCAATTCATAACGGTCATTTTCTGTTGTCGTGACGCTTTGGTTAGGCCGACTACTAGACTACTAGAGGTTCCTTCTAGCTTCTATAGGGGCCTTTCCACTTTGGTGTAGTTTTAGTTTGTATTGGTACTGAATGAACATATCAAACAAAGGAAGGCGATCATATCGTGCCATCAAACTATTTTATATGTCTAGAGAGATCCCCTATATATACAGATAGAATAGATGTTCATGGATAGACAGACATTCCATTGATTCTTAGTTTTGGGGCTGAAAAAGCTCGTCGATCCAAATGAATCATTCTTGTGGTCTCTCTTCGCCCCCCGCCCCGAAACTTACCCACAGCACAGCGCCCATTCGCTTCGCGCGCGGGAAGGCAACGAAGTTCAGTTCATGAGACCGCGGCGGAGTGGGGCAGCCGCGACACGAAGTTCCTTACCTTAGCTGGATCTCGCTGGTGCCACCTAAACGGTTAGTAGGCGACGGATGTGTGACGTTTGGAGTTGTCGTTCGTGCACCTGTCCCCAATGGAAGAATGAGTGATCCGTTCCCCTGCGGATCATGGCCTTACCACTCGGTCCCCGATGGCCGGCGGGGGATTCGGTATAGCAGCTTACGTTTTTTTGCGCTGCGCGTTCCCGCTGGACTGGACACGTGTTAGCTGTAGGAAGTATGGTTCCGAAAGTGACTTCGGTTCGCCAGTTCAGGCTCAACTCCTCGCTTTACGTTAGCGGACCTACACTACGGGTCGGGCCGGGGCTCTGCGCTCTTTCTTTCTGTGTGGGACGATGCCGGGGAGAGAAGGGAATGCGTCGAGGCGGCGAACAACAACAACACAACTACATTTTGGCTTTTCCCTCCATCCATGAGATGAGCCCAGTGCATTGGACCGATGGATAAGAGAACTGAGCTGGCCTAAAGCTTGGGCGCTCTACGTACGATGTAGACTCCATCAGATACATATCGATTTCTTTCTGATGGATCAAGAATAGTTGTCTTATCAATAGATAGAAAGAGGGGATTTCCCCTTATTTATTATTGATGGATTCCCTCTATCTCATTCCTACTCTTTCGATCTATCAGAACGGATCAGGCTATCTATCAATCGATTTTAAAATAGCACGTTCATCTCGCTTTTCGTTCATTTCCGCCACGCCAACATAGCCACAATTAATAATAAGAAGCAGGCGAAGCAGCTAGAAGCGCTCGCTTCTAGCCCTTGAATTCTTATTCACGAATTAATTAATTGGGAAAGCCAACACAAAGATTCGATTCTGACTTCGTAGAGCCGGTGCTGCTGTTGCCTGCGCGTAGGGTGTCCCCCACTCCCGTCCCGGGGCGCTAAGGGGCTTTTGTTTTTGGAACAGACGGCAATGTTTTGCTGACGCCTTGAATCAAGCTTTTGTTGCGACATGCTATGTTTTCTCCCCCATTGCTAGTAGGTTGATGGGTCGCACGCCCGGCACACATGTTTTGGCCTTGTCTTTTGTGTCCATAACTAAAAATAGGTGACCTAACGGCCGCCGCCCGACTAAACATACCAATAGTCACCAGATTCATATGGGCTACTGAGGAGTAAGCAATTATCTTTTTAAGATCTACCTGTCTTGAAGTGGTCAAGGAAGTATATATTATAGCAATCGCGCTTGGAGTATAAATGAAAGGAGTGGAACAAAGTGTTGCTTCGGGAAACATGGGTATTGAAAATCTTAAAAACCCGTGGGTTCCCAATTTTGAAGGAATTCCTGCCAAGATGACGGATCCTGCCGTAGGTGCCTCTACATGAGCTTCGGGTAACCAAATATGAACTGGTACCATAGGCACTTTGACGGCGAAAGCGGCGAAAGAAGCAATCCATAGAAAGATTTGGCGCCGCTCACTAAATTCTGTGGTTAATGATATTTGTAAATCGGCGGTCCCTGTTTGGAAAAGAATCAACAGAATAGCTAATAGCATAAAAACAGATCCAAGTAAAGTATAAAGGAAAAACTGATATGCTGCCTTGATCTTTCTTTGTCTCGAACCCCAGACCCCTATAATTATGGTAGAGTAAGGGGTGGCCCCAAAGCGGAATTGACCGGTGGTGGTTGGTCGAAGCTCCAGTAGGTAGCCACTCCCTTCTCAGGGAACCGTACGTGAGACTTCCGCATCATACGGCTCCGTCCCGAGCTTCCGTCGTCGGCCCTTGTCATTAGACCACTATCTATGCATGTATATTAAGCCTGGACTCTCGAATCTTTTGCTTCTCGGGTGGTGGCGAACAATGCAGCTTGCGTTGCGGGAGATGCCCGCCCGTAGGGCCCGCTTCTCGCCCGAAAGAACCGCTCACTTGCTTGCTAGCCGGACTAGTGGGGGGCCCTATCCGGAGACATACTGAAAACCATGCCTTTCGAACCGAACGCTACGCCCGTCTTCAAAATTAAAAAAAAAGGGGGAATAAAGATGGAGTGCGGTGCGGCCTGTAGAGCACATGTAACGCACAGTCGGTTGCTCACGCAGTGGATATCTCTCTAGATATCTAGAGAGATGTTAAAGTCATAGCCTTTCTTTTATGGCCGCCCCCCGACTTACGGCTTTACGCTACTACTACTGTGATGTGAGCGGTTCAAATTGGTTTGAGTTTCCCAATTATCCTGGCCGGAACTTGTAT